CGTGAGATTCTAGTTCGTGGAAAGTTTTTCGCTCCGCCCTCGAATTGGGACGGACTTGACTTGGGATGGGGGAAAGCTATTTATGGGGATTGGCACTTGACAAGAAGCTATGTATTGTCTTGGGCTCGAGGTCGGTCTTTCATTGGTCTTTTGCTCAGTTGTTCGGTATTGGTCATTGGATTGGGGAATACTTTTTCTTTCCTCAGGTCGTTGACGGTCAATGTGTGCTCTGTCGGCTCGCTGGGTTGTTATCGCGGATGGAATGGCTGCTCATGAAAGAGGGGATGGGGCTTCGAGAAGAACTTGAAGAGCCTTACCCTTCAGTATAGCTTATTTATAGAGTAGTCGGCTTGCTTTGAATATATAGGAGCTATAGCCATAGGATTTGAGAGAGATCCAGCTAGCGAAGTGCACGTAGGTGGTGCTTGATGATCATTTCATTGGTATTCGGCGTGTCAGGTACACGATTGAAGGACGGGAAACGGGCAGTTTTCACTCGCGGAAAAGGCCTTAGAATTCATAAGGGACCGTTGTACTACCAGTCAATTGAATGTGCTCAAAGCTCCATATTCTCGGTGGCAAGTGCTGCTCAGTGGTTCTGTCCGAATGTGAAAATGCTTGAAAACGCTCTCGAAAGCTAAGGGAGTAGGAGCTTACCTCGTCTGATTATGCGCTGGTGGAACCTATGCTTTACAATAGGAAGGTGGATCAAATGCTCCTAGAAAGACAAGAATCGATGCAATCGAGTAGCTAAGTCTAGTAAAACGCTCCAACTCAGGGGAGAGGGTGATCCATCTACATATATAAAGAAAGCAAAAGTCACGAAGATACAGGCTGTTGGTAGATATATGCCGTGTCAAAACGACTGAGCTTGAGCCGCTGAGAGGCAACGAAATGTATAACTGAGTAAGTAAGAAGCAGCTTTTTTAGAAGATCTCTGGTTGTTCAAAAAGCTATGTTAAACAAGTATGAATAAGTTAGTTAGCCAACTAATAAGAAATTGTATCGTACCTGAATGGTATTTCCTACCGACTCATGTCATTCTCTACAGGAAAGCAGAGACTTTTCGAGGAAATAAGAATAAGAAAGAGCGCTTGCACTAGAAGAATATCCCAATGAAAAATCTGTTGATAGAGTTGGTCTTGATTGGTGAGCCATTTCACCCAGAATGGCGGTTTCATATAGAAATCAAAAGAAGTGACAAGAGGTGCCCTCTATGAATAGATGAACTTTGAACGCTAGTGGCAACTAGAATTACTGATCCGTTATGGGTTGATCCGCGAGTCTGAATTGTTGATCAATTGGCCAGAACCAAGTGCGCCGCTTGACTCTTCTTGGAATCTGAAATAGAACACATATAGAAAGCACTACGTTTTTATCCAAGGAAAGCTCGGGAGTAGAGTTGCTGAATGGACACTGTTCTTGGAACTTTTTCCTCTGGATATTACGATTCTGTTCGCTATCTGTGCCTGATTGGACAGCGATGGAGTTCAGATCTCTCTCTTGAATAGCTCATATTCCGGCAGGGGGAATACTTCCTTCCTTCCTAGGGCCTGCTCTTTTTCCTTTCTCCCTCTAGAAAGCTTCTGCTCAATCCAAGCTATAGAGGTCTTCGATCGTGAAGCTATTGCCATACTCATTCAGTAGAGGTCAATCGCGGTTCCGAACAGAAAGGCTACAGTCACGCATCTGGCCCTCCAACAATACCAAAAATCCAATTGGAATTATGGGACTAAATGGCCCTCATTCTCCATCTTCATTTCTCGTTTCTACGGCTTTGACTCGGAGATATTACTGCCGCAATATAGTCGAGGGCTTGTTGTGCCCATTGCCCAAGATTCCTTTGTGGGACTTTCCTGTATTTGACTTGACTCAGCAACCTTCCTATTTAGGTTAGGCTCGAGAGATACCTTTCAGAGACGAAAGATATGGAAAAGACTTTCCGTCGATTGAGGCTGAAGCACACCCTAGGACCAACGTGAAATACGATATGAAACAACTCGCACGCTACAACGGGTGCTGTCCTTTACCAATCAGAACAACTGGCAATAGCGGCTTTCAGGGGAGTCAACTAATACTTATATTACTTATATTAAAAAAAAAAAAAGCCGAAGCTTCTACTCAAACGATCGTGATTCCTATTATCCAAGCTATACAAGAAGCATACTAAAACTATGCGACCAGTGACCTTTTCTAGAAGTGTGATTGGTGAATCTTTTATTACGCCTTAAGCAACCGAAAGGTGGGGAGGATGAAAAAGGGGATAACCTCAATTGAAAGGGAAATGCTAACCAAAAGAAAACAGAAGGTATATCAGACCAGTATCAAAAACACATCCTCGTATAGATCGATAGGGGATCAAAGTCTTGAATGAATATTTGAAGCATAGTGCATAGATAAAGTCCTCCGCCTCTTCGAGGAGGCGAGACTGCTTGACGCGGACTTAAGTCAACAGCTTGTAATTACATAATGACAATCGAATCAACGAGCTAAAGCTATGCGATGGAGCTGAATGCTTAAGTTACGGCCTTCCACACCAACAATGACGGGTTACCCAAAGACATTTCCTTTTTTCAAATTTGATGAAGCACTTATTCGAAACTGTTGCGTTAATATAAGAAAGAGGTCTTCCTGAAGGAAATGGGACGATTAGTCTTGGCTGCTGTTCCCTTGGGAGCGTCGTCCATCCAAAAATTACAACTAGAATAGAGAATAGGCTATTCTAATAGGAATCCTAAAAAATAGGAAGAGAATGGCTTCGAAAAGGAAAAGAAATGAGTGGTTTTACCGAAATGAGAATCTACAAAGCGGTGGAATCCACGGCCACTGAGATTTTCCTGAGGCCTTCAGCCCAGGCCAGTTCCAGCCCATGGTATAAAGCCCAAAGTTCTGCTGCGGTCACAGGGCGTACTCCTCCTATATTGAGTCCAAAGCCCATGATCCATCTTCCACTGTCATCCCTAAGCAAACCCCCTCCTGTGGCAATACCCGCAATTCCCCTTACACTACCATCTGTATTAAGTTTGACCCAGCCCGAATTTAATCAGTTCCATGCAATGAAGTTCTGCGTTTTTGTGGGCTTCATGGATTCCACTTTGAGGCTATCATCTGTTTCCTGTGCCTTTAATAGGATGATTTCCATTGGGTTTGTGGGGTTAGAGAAGCCCTGTTCAAAGATGCGTTTCTTTCTCCAAGTCCATAAGCTCCAGGTAGCTTGTGCAAAGATTGTTTGCCAAGGGATGTGATGAGAGATGCTCTCCATATCACAACCCATATTCATGTCAATCCACTCCTCCAGGTTTTTGGGGAAGAAATGCTGATGGATAGACTCTGGGAGGAGTTGCATCCATAAGTGTTTTGCAATGGGGCAGTCACGTAGCACGTGAAGGGAGTCCTCCATGTTGTGGCTGCACTCTTTGCAGGACCCATCAGTAGTTAGGTGCCTTACCACTCTGACCTTATTAGTCAGCAATCTGTCTTGTCTTGCTAGCCAAAGGAAGTACTTTATCTTAGGAATGGGTTTCCCCTTCCAAATAGCCTGCCACTTCTTTGCTTCCACATCTCTTTGCTGGCCTGTGACTAAGGCATAGGCGGATTTCGTACTTAAATTTCCACTTGGAGAGTCCCTCCAGATCAGAGAGTCTGTGCAATTATCCTCTTGAAAAGGCTTGATAGCTCTGATATGGGGTATCAAGTTCATGGGGATCAGCTCCACAAAGTAACTCCACTTCAAATTTCCATCTTCATCAATGTAATCACAGACCCGAGCATTAAGACTAGCAGGTGGAATTTGCTGGGTTGCTACGTCCACCAGTGGGCCTTCACCTACCCACCAGTCAAGCCAGAATTTTGCTCTTTGCCCATTCCAAATTACCCATTGACTTCCCATCTTTAGGATGTCCTTCCCCCTGAGAATGCTTCTCCAAGTATAGGATGACTTAGAATTTGCTTCACAATTGAAGAAAGAGGAGTTGTTCAGATACTTGCTTCCCAGAATCGAGGCCCATAGGGAATCAGGTTCAGTTACTAATTTCCAGCCCATTCTTGCCATAAGGGCTTTGTTCATCAGCCCCATGCTTCTCAGACCTAACCCTCCCTCAAAGAGCAAGTGGCTAAGAGCAAAGAGCTAACCGCTAACAGCTAGCAGCAGGACTAAGAGAGCAGATAATAAAGAGCTTAGGGAAGGTAACTCAGACATAATAGTTGACTTAACTTATAAGGAAGACCGCGTGGCTAGCTCGCCCCAAATCAATAAGGCTCGTTATCGCCCCTACTCAATAAGGCAGAAAATTCTTTCTATACTGTCTATCCGCTCTCAATCTCTCATCCCTGGATTCCTTGCCAACCAGAATTAATTCACCTTATTTTTCTTTGAGGAGCGCTTCAATTAACCGAGATGAAGAAGCTGAAACTACTTGACCGTCAGGTAAGGGGTATCGATAAAGATTCCTCACTTTAGACTTTAGGAAGGAATGCAAGAAAAGAAACTACTTCATGGGGCAAGGTCCGCTATTGTCCCTTCACTTAGGGCTGTGAATCAGGGCCTAGCTTAAGAGAGAGGTGTAACTAGTGCTGCTGTCGTCAGTCCACCTAGTAACAAATCAATGAGAAAAGAAAAGTTTCTGTCTCCCTAAACCACAACATAAGAACGAGTAAAACAAGATAAAGAATCCCCTTCATTCTATGAACTTCTTTATTGTTTATTGAATTGAATGTTTGGTGTCAGAGCTCGTGAAGGGCCCGTAAACCATCATGACACAAGGGAACGGGAAGCGCAATAGCAACCCATAAGCTTTACTAATAGGGGCATTCCATTGATAACGATAGAAAGAGCGATCCACGGAAGCCATTGAAACCAGGATAAGAGCACTCTAACACGAACAGGACCGGGTCAGACATCGCCCTATTAGATAGAAAAGGTTGGGGAGGGCATATGATTGATCTAAAGATTAAAGGGAGCTGGACCAAGCCATCCTGATCGTCCCATACCTTTGAAAGCCCACCAGCTAGCATTCGGAATCACAAGAATAGCGAACTGGAGCGAGCCTATAATAATGATAATGTAATAAAGCAAATTGTAAAATACCGCTTCGACACCAGCGGCTACTTAAGCGGAAGCTCCTGTTCAAGGGAAGGGTTCCAAACCAGCCTTAGAACCAACCTTAGACCGGACCCCGAAGCAAGCCTGAAGCAGTGTAGCAAGACCTTCTATCCCTCCATTTACCCGTTGTTTGTCGGACCGTAGACAAGTGTCTGTCTGCCATTTCACAAAGGCTCTCGTCACGCTTGCCGACAACCCGCCAGTGGAAGAAAAGGAATCAAGTCATGCAGTCTCCCGCAGTCAGTCCTTGGTTGATCTCCAGGTTCTGGTTCTGCCTGATCTGATAATAGAAGTACTTCTGCCATCTCAACATCAATTCGCATTTGATGGTTATTTTACTTGAACATTTTCATTAAGCTTGTAGACAGACAGAAAGCAAGCAGAAAGGGATTGGCTTGGCTGAATAGAACAGATGCGACCGGTAATGGGATATTGAATGGAAAGAACGAAAGCGACGTGCGTACTGGATTGCCCGGCGTGTGCTAACTACTCTACTTCCCTATTTCTTGCCTTTTCACCTCCCCCAATTCACCGATAGAGAAGAAAGAGATAAGCAATGACCGGACTAGACCAATGAAAGCGGACGAAGGTTTTTATTCGTTAGCCAAGCGCGCCCATTACAGCGCCTCTATTACAGAAGCGAAAGGGACGCGCCCTATTGACCAGCCGAAGAGCATCCTTATAAAAGAATGAATGGGAAGCAGGCCCGGTCTATATTGCTAGAGTTATCTTTACTTCACCCCCCGCGTACTCCTCTATTCTTATATTTGAATTCCGTCTCTAAGCTTCCCCTTTAGTGCCTGCTGAGACTGATTTCCTCTCGACTATAGTTGAATGGAAGTTTCATTTCCTAAGTCTCAAAAAATTTTTTTTATGGAGTCCCATAGTGCGTGCATTCCCCTACATAGTCTGTCGAATAATTTATCACTAAGAAGGGTTGCAATATAATATATATATAAGATAATTCCAGATTGAAGATCTCTTGACCCCATATACGATCCAGTTCTACATCTTAGCGCTGAACTAATGAATAGAAATTGAGCTTCACTTCGCGAGTCGGGAATGGCATCATTTATTAAAAAGGGCTAGCGTTGACAAGAGATGAGCTAAAGAGGTGGCCGGGCAGTTGACCAGACCCTATCACATACAGACAGCAAGCAAGAGCTGTGCCGGCTTACCCGGAAAATTTCATTATTGTCACCCCAAATGCTACTACCTCTTTGCTAAGCACAGGAATGCTTGATCGAGAAAAGCAAGCAAAGAAGCAGCAGGATGCGGAATATGAAGGGGCTGGGGATAGAGCCAATAACCAATTGAAGAGTTACAGACTACAGTATAAAGCCCTCAATCATGCTCTTGCCAGTGACATAGATTGTATATACTCTCGCCGATTAAGGCAAATTCTGCGCTCCACGAAAAAACATAGGGAGTCCTTCCTGGACTTAAGGAAGGCAAAACAAAAAGTTCCCCTATGACTCTGGTTTTAGTGAAAGCGATGAAAGTATAGCTGTGCTCCAGTTTTTCGGGAAAAGGTTATACGGTGAAGAGCCCGGTCAAGGCGACCTTATTAAAGGGGAACATTCGGGACATAAAAGCCTATGGTAATCTCGTCCTTAGTTGCCGAATCTAATGGGGGTTTCAATCCGACGGATCAACCGTAATTTTAAGGTAAAACGAAGGAGATGATGGATGGGAACTCCTACTCTGACTATTGTTGCGATCTCTAAGCGGGATTTTTAGTCATCTATCCCTTTTCTTTCCTGAAGAACGAGTGGATGTTTTGAACGAGTGTTGAGCGAGTGAAGTGCCCCATAAGCTATAAGAGTGAGCTATATGTTTTAATTCCGTGAGCAGCGGTTGAACTGAACGTTCCAAGTGCATCCAGCAGGAATCGAACCTACGAATTTGCGCCCCTTTATTAGGTTGGGCGCTTTAACCATTCAGCCATGGATGCACAAAGACTCGGCGAGTGAACTAGGTTTAGGTATTCCTTCTCGAGCTTCTATTTCTTCCGTTAAAGGAGATTCGGGAAAAGATGGAATAGGAAGACGTGTTTCCAGAACAAACAAGATACGGGTTGAGAAGGGGGAGTTAGCAAAGTTAGACAAGATTGGAATGGGCATAGGAACATGTATTGATGTACCAGATCGGCTAATGCTCCCAGGTTGATGCGATGTATTCCACCAGTTGACTGAAGACTTGATTATTGGTATATCGATCGGTCCAGCACGGATTGAAATAGAAGCCGGTTCGACAGGAAGCTTTTGAAAACGCAGTGCACCCAGGTAAATAAGGAACGAGATGAATACAGAGGTTAAACGAGCATCCCACACCCAAAAGGTGCCCCACATAGGTCTTCCCCGAAACCCCCCAGTCACTAAGGTAAACAACGTAAAAAAAGCACCAATTTCTGTACCGGTTCCGGAAGAGCGAAGAAAAAGGGGATGTTTTGTTAATAGGAAAAAGAAAGTGTTTATAGCCGTAGCGATATAAACAAGAATACTCATCCGAGCCGCAGGAACATGTACATACGGAATACGAGAATTTCCACCTTGTTGAAGATCTAGTGGTGCTACCCGAAGACTTAAATGAATAGCCATCGCTGTTAAGAACAACCGAGATCCAATGATAATTTGCGCGTAGCTTCTGGTCTTTGACATCAAAAAATAAGGTTGTAATAATGAAACGGACATGTGAGAATTTGGTCCTAGCTAGTGGAACAAGAAAGACATGGATCTATATTCAATACGCAATCAAAGGATTTCTCCTGCTTTGTTTTCGCTCCGCTCGTGCGCGGCACCCCTTGCTCGCGGAGCGGCATACCGAAAAAAGAAAGGTTTTGGAAGAAAAAAGAGTAGATTCCCTTTTGTGACCAAGAGCCCATCCTTGATCCAAGCCGAGTTTTGCATTCCTTAGCTTGGTGCAAAGGGCTTCTCGCGGGTCCTTGCCCATCTCGAATACGATGCGGTAGGGTACTCGTGACCCTGCTGGTGGCTGCCACTGCCCCACACTTAAATGCCGCCAGCTCTGTCTTCCTACTTAAGGCATCCGCGCGCGACCTGGTTGGTCCGTCCAAGCTTATACTCTAGCACCATATCAATCAAACTTGGCAAGTTTGTCTTGCTTGCCATCGTCCCTGTTTTGGCGTGAGTTTTTTCTGGGTCAGGAAGTCACCCGTCGCCACATTATCCGTCTTGACCACAAATCGTGACCCGCCTCCACGTTCTCAAGTAGTGCACTATTGCTGTCATCTCCTTCTCTTGGACCACGCCTTTCGGTCTCATTGAGCTTTCGGCTCTCATATGCTACTGGGTTACCTTATTATACTAGCACACCGCCTGTGGCATAGTCTGACGCATCCGTGTGTACTTCAAATGGCTTAGTGTGATCGGGCAACTGCAATACGGGGTCATCAATCAATGCCCGCTTTAGGTCCTCAAAAGCTCTTTGACACTCTTCCGATCAGTGCAGTGCCATGATCGGTCCGTACGTCCTTCTTTAGGAGATTTTTGAGTTGAGCAGCCCTAACTTACGATGAATCTTCGGTAATAGTTCACGAGCCCTAAAAAAGATCTTCGCTCACTCACCTTGGTAGGTGCTTGCCACTCCTCGAGGGCTCTGATGCCCATCCAATACCCTAGGAATAGGATCTCCGTCTGTCCAAAGGAGCATTTCTCTTTCTTTACATAGAGGCGATTCTTCCTTAATACCTTAAAAACGGTCCGGAGGTGGCTAACGTGGTAGTTTAAGGGATAGCTATAGCCCACGATCAAAGTATACTACCGGTCACCAGCTGAGCTACCTGAACCACTTTCCTAAAGTATGTTTTCTTCGCCCGTTTAGAAGTGGATTCGAACCACTGACAAGGATTTTCAGTCCTCTGCTCTGCCAAAACAGCTATCTAAACCACTTTCCTTCTGCCCAGCTCCCCCAACGTTTGACTTGCATGTGTTAAGCATATAGCTAGCGTTCCTTCTGAGCCAGGATCAAACTCTTCTTTTGAGTATGATTGGGCCTCGCAGTGGTAGAACCTGGTGAACCGGGCGTACTACTTCCCAACCTTCTGTGGACCTTGCTTCTCTTATGATTTTTTCTACTCTACTTTTTTAATAAGAAGCCGGCGGTGGTGGTGGTGGGCGGACGGCTAACATGGTTAGTCCGACCTAGAACTGGATTGTGTAATCTAGCTAGCCTTTAACGACAGTTTATACTCAAGTTGGCATATGAGACTGAGAGAAACAGAATGTCATTGTCAACCAAATGACGATAAGTCCAACTGCCCAAGGAAAAAGAACCAATTGACAAATGTCTAAAATGCCCATACACAAAATCTTCCTCACTATATGGTAAGCTAGTAATTATCTCTCCCATCAGGGTCATTGTCGTACACCAATTCGAGCGGGAAATTGTACTCAAAGGCAGAGCCTATAACAGACAACCGCCTCTGCAACAAACTTCAAGAAATCCAAGTCTTGGAGGAGAGAGAGAGAGAAAAGCATGTCAATCCCAATCCTTGAAGCTTGCAAAAAGAGGAAGCGAAGGCAAAAGATTTTAGGGTTTAATTCGTTCTGCGATTCGGGTAGCTCGATCAGTCGTCCTCATGGTCCATTTCGTGATAACATTCGGGTGTTTCTTCAAGAATGTGCTGAGCTTGAAGACTACAGTGTCCGGGGCATGCCCATTTGGTGCACTCTTCTTGTCCACGACAACACAAGCCTCGTCGTCCCTCTTTACACCATTGAAGAAGATGTCAAGTCCTCTGATCGACCCTTCTGTGATCACTGCCGATGCACAGGTCAGAACTCGAACTTCTCAATTGGGTTTCTGTAATTTTTTGTATGAGGTTCCGGAATCCGCCTTTAATTTCTTCTTTGTTATTGTGTAATGTCAGAAAATTTTCAACCCTAGAAATGATTCCTAATTCTTTCATTCTATCCATGTTGAATGAGCTCAATTTCCTGTTCATATAAAACCAATGCCAGACCCTATGGATAATTACGACTAATGCAACTCCAATTGAGCTCAATTAGTTGGCTTGCTTAAGCAAGAAATTTGTTGCTTAAGCAGTCATTCCAGCTTCTCCATTCTGGCATCTTCAGCTACTCAGCTTCTCCTCTGATTGGGATATGATATGTTATTTTTGTTTAGGTTGGAGTAATCATTTTTTGTCGAAGCGAAAGTACCATATGATAATACCAATGGATGATGAGTGGCATAAGCCTCTGAATGACAGTATCTTTGATCTTCCGACCCATCTGTTACACGGGTTGATTCACTGTAATGGGTTTGCTCACTTGGTCTGCATCAATGGACTTTAAGGGGGTTCTAAGTATCTCTATGGGAGACAGATTATGGATCTTTGGGACAGAATTTGCACAAATCTTCGAACCAGGTACTAGGAAAAATATAGATTTCTTGATTTCACAATTGTATTATGAAAAACCAATGAACTGGTTTTGATGCATTCTTCTCTTTTGCAGGAAAATCACTGTTGAGAATCTATCAAAGAAGCGGTCTATGGACCTTCGTCTTCTCCATGGCGTTGCTTACGGACACCCTTGGTTTGGTAGATGGGGAGGTTCTGCCAAGGAAGCTTTAACACAATTATGAAAGAGCACTTGAGATTCTTAGCTCATTACAACTTGAAAGGATCATCCAGGATTTTAGTGATACGGACCAGTGTGAAGAACTGAAGCAAATAGTTCGTCATTACAGAAATTTGAGTGAAACACAGTTGATCACAATCAAGGATCTTCTTAGGTTTATGCTGACTGTCAAGTCTAGTATTCCTGCACAGAAGAAATCATTGATGGCTACTGCTGCATTTTCATCATCCACTGCAAAACCTGCAACCAGAGCAGCCCTCCAGATCAAGCACCCGATGAAGGAAAAGTCTGTGAGTTATAGGAAGTTCACTACTGTTATTACTCACATGGATAGCAGATGGCCTAAAAGAAGACTAGAGTTTGCAGCGGAAGTGATTGTGAACGCATTGCAAGAAAAGAAAGAGAGAGACTTCAGTCATGGTGGGATGACCCGGCAAGATGTGCGAGATGCAGCTCGGTTACATATTGGAGATACAGGTCTGTTGGATTATGTGTTGAAATCACTGAACAATGTGATTGTTGGGAATCACATTGTCTGCCGCGCAGTGAACCCAACCACTCGGATTTTGGAGTACACGGTTCATGATCTTGCAGATGGGGTTAAGGTCTCTGAACCTGAGAAAGAGATAGTTCCTCAGTCCCTTTCATCAGCAGCTCTAGTTCCTGGAGTTGATGTTAGCAATGATGCGCTTTATCTGTATGAGCATGTGCTGCTAGGATACCCAGAATCAGAGTTGGTGGAGTTGGCTACTTAAGCAATATTGGACACCAAGCACTTCGTGAAGGAATTTCCAATTAGGGATGAGGAAGAGCAGTGGTTGACAATCATTTGCCAACTCTCTCCTTTTCCTTTTTCTCTCAAAAAACAAGGCTCGCTCTCTACTTCTGTCAATGGCAACAACTGAGGCTAAGCCTGAAGCCAAACCAGAACCAAAAGAAATTGAAGAGAGTTCTGAACCTCTTCTCAAATACAAGGTAATTAAAACTTTAAAACATGGTTTTTATGAACACCAATCACAAAAGATTACAACTTTCACATGTTTATAACATCTTCTTCTCTGTTTTACAGACATAGGTTTTGAAGGTCTCTATCCACTGTGAAGGCTGCAAAAAGTGACAGTACATGGGAATGTGGAGCCAGAGATTTTGATCAAGAAATTAACCAAGACAGGGAAGCATGCAGAGCTGTGGCCTGATCAGAAAGCTAATAACAATAACAATTCAAAAGACAAAAAGAAAAACAAAGGCAAAGAGAAGCAGCAAAGCGAGGCTGAAAGCTCCGAGGAAAGCAACCACGGTGGCGGTGCTGCTGGTGGTGATAATGAGAAAGAGACGGTTAAAGTTGAAGTTGTTCAAGTTCAGGACTCTGCTAAGAAGAACAATAACGAAGGTGGTAGCACTAGTAAGAAGGTGGACGGTGGTAATATGGTCAAACCCAATGAAGGTGGCGGTGCACCGGCTAAAGCTGGCGGTGGTGGTGGGGGGTAATAAGAAGAAAAACAAGGGGAAAAAAGTGAATGCCAATGCTGATGAGGATGAAGGTGAACAATGTGATGATGCTCCTCCACCAAGCAGTGAGTCACCAATTCAGGGTAATGTGCTTCATGGGGCACAGAGGCCTCATAACCAACATGTTCAGCTGCATGTGCCTAATGTGCCTTATGGGCCTCATGCTCCTCGTGGCCCACAGGGTTTTCTTGGCCCACGCCCTCCATATGGTCCTCATGGCCCAAGCTCTGTTCAAGTTCCAGCCAATCACAACCCCCCACCGCGGTCGAAAGGGAGATGCCACTTCCATCCAATCCCTAAATACGGATTGCCGGGCAGTTACTGAGAAAGCTATGCATATAAGTACCAGATAGAAAGGAATATGAGTCCCTTCATTCATCGGGGGCGTGAGTCAGTGAAACCCGTGTTGTTCTTCCTCCCGTTCCCTCATTGGTTTCTCAGATCCTCCATCTCTGGAAAGAGAAAGAGAGTTCGGAAGAAGATTAAGGGAGAATAAGTAGAGGAGAGGATGGTTAATCAAAAGATAGATGGGCGGGTTAGAGCTTGCTGGTTAGCTGGGCGAGAGAATAGAAAGAAAAATAGAGAGATGGAAAATGAAGTAAGCTTGAGCCTGCGGAACCGGTAATGGATCAAAGCAAAGGATAGCTTTTTAGCTGCGAGCGGATGAGCGAGAAATGGAAGAGGGTTCCAGCCTCCTTCCTGCCCCTTACCCCCTGGTGTAAATCGGCTTGGATTCTTCTGCTTTCTCATCTGCTCCAGTGAATGGTCTCTGCTCGAAAGTCCCATTGCATGAAAAAACTCAAAAAAGAATAGGTGATCGTAGGTCAGCCCGTGGGTAAGTTCCGGGCTTTCATTGATATTTTCTCGTTCATGATCTCTAATCCTTTGAGTAGATTGGGCAGGGGTAAGACTATGCACATAGCTTCGGTTCCGTCTTGTTTGCCAAGGAGATATGGTTGCTTTTCCTTCTTCAGTAGGCTTTCCCGCGGGTTCGGTTACAGATAGGATACACGGGTCAAAGGGAAGGCTTGAGTTCAGAGACGAAGTTGGCTTTGAAGGTACAAACTTTCAGACAGTTCCTTACTTTCTATTCTCTAATCTCGTATGGCAGCTTTCAGTCCCATCTTCAGTTTCGGGATATTGCTCCTATGCCTCTTCGAAGTGAAGCCCTTATATCGAATGATTCAAGACATTTGATTTTATAATAGAAATGAGAGGACAGCCGAATTGACAGAAAATAGTCTGAATTTGTTGATCAACTCTCTTTGTTGAAGGTCCTACCTTAACAGTCGATCATGCGCTCACACTCGATCATGCGACAGTCGATCTGTCCATCCGACTACATTCACTGGGGGGTGAGGTTGTCCAATTTCAATTATGTGCCGCTCGTTGACATCTAGTTTCCATTGCCGGTGTGAGAGATCTTCCTTCGGTTCTAGTTAAGTATGGCAGCTTGAGGTCTCCTATTTAACTTTCACCAGCCATTGGGAACTCAAATAAACTTTCATTTAACGGCAGGCGAGAAAGGTTCTAAAAGAAAGAAAGGTAGAAGGGGGGTTTTCTCCCGTTTCGGGGTTCTCTTGTGGACTGGCTGTTGACTGGCCGGGAGAAAACCGGTGCTTTTAGCTTAAACGGATTTTCACTGGATCGGAGCCTTTCGGAAATCCTCCCCTTTTGGCTTCACTTGAGCGGTTGACGCAATCCAAGAGGAAGAGGAAGCTAAACCCGTGCTGACGAATAACCAAACCCCTTAATTCGTCGAGTAAAGTAAATAGGGAAGGTATAGGTTTGTTATGAATGACCCCGTATCGAATACAGGTAATAATATCAGCAAAAGAACGTTCTCCCGTGCTTCCAGACATGCTGAGCTCCACATATTCATGTACAGAAAAAGCGGGGGGTCGATTCTGCGAAAGATAGGATCAGTAAATGGAAATTCACTGAGATTGAATTTAAGTGGGATCTTCAATAGTGGTACCGAGGGTGTCTTTAGAGTATACCGAATCAGTATAGCTATCCTTCTTCTCTTCTGACACAGCAACGAAATTTCAATCAGTATAGAAAAGAAGTGATACAAAATTTCTTTCTTCCTTAGCGTTTCACACTAAGCTCTTCGATCCTTAGCGCAAGCACTAAGTAAGCAAGCTACCTCTATCTTCTTTAGTCAATTCTAATTGTTCACTCTTAGTTGACCGTTCCGCTGGGGCTTCCTCTTTGAGTGGAAGCCCTGCGCTGCACCCCAGTGTTTGTTGAATTTATTGATCGACGAAACGAGTTATTGCCTTTAAGGGGTCTTGCCGTTATTGCCATTTCATTTTTACGGGGGAAAGGAACATACTTTAGTTGACGGAAAGGAAATGTATATTGATACGTTCAATCTCGTCCCAACATAGCCCCCATCCGTCTCCTTACGATGATTCCAAATCCAGGATAGGAATCAAAAGTTATTCCATAATAATAGGAATCCGCTTTCCAGTTGCTGCTTCGCTCCTCGGCTTTTCTTGCGCCTATTGGTTGATGATAGGGTTCCTGTTGGTGGAGAGAATGCCCCAAAGCCCCCTTTCTCCAATTGAAATTCCAGAGGGATACCCTTTTAGAGACGCTCTCCTGGCATTTTCACCCCTTACGGAGTCTCCACCAAGAACAGCTCTGCCTCCCGTTTTATCACTATCAGACACTACCTAATTTATTTCATAACCTGCCAACATCCAAGGATACTCACAATGAGCATGAAAATCATCAAGGTGATGCCAAAGATCTTCCCTCACAGCATAATAAGCAGGACTTGCACAGATGGCAGTAACGATCGACTTCCTATGGGAGGTGCTTGAGACCAAAGCAGAAATCGATTGATTGGTGTGATCAACAATGCATAAATCAACCACATCTGGGTTCCAGGGAATCCAAAAACCCCCAGAAAAACCCACTGCATCAACTATGAAGCTACCAGAAAAGCCCAAAGTCTTGACAACGTCCAAAGCTTTGGATACACTAATTCTAGGTTCAGAAAGAACCAAAACATCAAAGGCATGAATTCTTTTTAAGTCATTAACAAGGGACTCACTCTCACATTCCACGCTAATAGCTTTAACATCATTAATAAGCTGGAAAGCAAAGGCGCCAAAGAACACGTATCTATTACCTCCCCCAGCAACTGCTCTCTTCCTACGGTCTCGTTGCCTTTTTTGGGGGTTCCTCCTCACATTGACCGAACCCGCAGAGAAGGCCACGGCGAGACGAGCCATTTATGAACAATAGAGTGACGCCAAGGGCGATAAAGGTCTTCCAATGATAGAAAAGGGGCATGATATCCCAAAATTCCTCAAGTACTTTCTGCACTTCCTGAGAAGGAAGTCGTTTTTTTGGTATTGGATCCGCTCTTCTGTTAGCATGAACATGAATTTGATTCTATTTGTCTTCTTTATTCCTAAGGGAACCCCCCACCAGAACCATTCTTAAGACCACCAAGCCCTCTCGAATGAGTTCTACTATAGAAGCTTTCAACGTACACCCAGGGACAAATCTTTCGCTCACTGAGAAGTGAAACCCTGTGACTAGATCGTCCTGAAGACGGATGCGACGGGAAGAAATGGCATTTGGAAGTGTTGCTGGCTTAACATTTAGGTTTCGGCATAACAAAGCTTGCACTGTCTTTTCGCACTTAGGCGCACAGCGTGCAATTGGTAATGATTCTACTACGGTGCCACAAATTCGCAAACTGATCCTAAGTAATCGTTGTTGTTCATTGGATTCCGGAGGTACTACTTCGTTAGGGTTGGGGAATTGCTGCGATTCTTCCTGAATAGCCTGGATTCTACCGTCGAGAGTCACTTTGAAAGTATTACCTAAACTCTTACGACTCAATATGATAAAGCCTATAAAACAAAGAGCTACTATCATTTCTTCATTATAGATTGAAATATTCTTCGAACTTAATGCACAAATAGATGGAATAGCAGCAAATAGCATCTTTCTGGCATGCATATTCGTGGAAGTAAATCTCATTATGAAAGCTTATCTCTATCCTTGCAGAAACTGAACGGGAAGGACTTTTGAATCGGATGCGCTCGCCCAGCGAGAAAGGCCCTGCCAACCAAAAAAAGAAAGAAGAGAACGAAAGGAGAAGAGAACTTCTTTGTAATTCTCTAGGAGTCATGTTTAACCTTGAATGCTATTAATAAATTCTACAGCAATAGTCCCGCGGACTCGGAAAGTAATAACGAAAATGGCTAACCCAATAGCGGATTCCGCAGCTGCCACCGTTAGAACCAATAAAGCAAATAATTGACCCATCATATCATCCAAAGAAACGGAAAATACCAAAAAGTTCAAATTCACAGCTAATAACATTAATTCAATTGACATTAACATAATAAGAATATTTCGTCTATTAAGGAGGATTCCCCAAATACCTAAAATAAAGATGATCATAGAAAATGTGAAATATTTGATAGGATCCATTTCGGATAAGATTCACTTGTAGTTCCGCTTCTTGCTCTAACAGAAAGACTTGTCGGAAATCTGGTTGGTCCAGAAAGGCATGGGAGTTTTGGGCGTACTTTCTCTCACTCTCCTGAACTTTCTAACTTAATTACATACGAGATTCTCGGCGTTTCGTTAAATGATTCTCAATTATCATTCCGCGTCTACGAAAAGAGAATAAGCAATAAATTTAACTTAGCTAACGCTACCTTCTTACTTTTAGTAAGCAAGCGTTTCAATTCATTGAATGCACGAGATTCGGGCGCACGTTACCAGGGTAAGGTAAAACTATGAAGCAAGGGTTGATTGCGCGGGATTCGGCGAAATGCCAAATCTTTTCGAGAAGAAATTTAACGATTGGAAAGGGGCCCTCCTTTACGTAAGCGTTAAAGCCTTTCCCCCTATCCTTTAAAGCCGATACCAAACCTACTCGTCTGCTTTCTTGTCCCTTTAATGCTCACTAGTGTGTAGGCTTCATAACTACCACCGTCATCTCTGTCCTCCCCTTCAAGTGCCTATAGCCCATATCTGAATCATTTTCCGGCAGTACGCTTGTCGCTCTTCTTTCCTGACTTGAATTAAGAAGAAACCTTTTATCAACCCGATCGGGATAACCGGGGGGCTAGGAAAGCACTTAATAATTGATAGATAGGCACGGAAGCCTCTCGAACGAATTGAATTGTTCGAAGTCCAGCACGATAACGATAGAAGGAAAAAAAAGGCCTTGTCCTGACTTCCCCTGAGGGTAGGGAATACAGAGGAGATCCACCAATGAATGCCTATATAGCAGATAGTGCGCAGGTTTTTATCCCAAGTAGGGTAAACCAACGGATTTGGTAATATAATCTATTGTGCAAAAAGATGTCCCCTTCTACTTACTATAAGTAAGATGCCTTAGATGGGACCAGTCTCCAGGGAAGGTTTTGATTCTTCACAGACAGGAGAGGGATAAGAGGGGCATTGTACTGACTTTGGGAAGGGATCCACTAAAAGGAATTCCTGCTCATTGACTCACTTCGGGAACTGATCACAATAAGGGTGATCTCTCCATATATTATATCTATATATAAGTACGGCTGCTTGAAGCCCCCTATTCTGTATCGGTAGTTTAGTCCTAGGCCGGGTTTACTTGCTTATATGTCCACTCTTTTATGACACTGACTTGGATGCTTAAGACCAAACATTTGTTCCCTCCGAGGATAAGGCAAATTAAAGGATGACCAGTTCGTACAAAGAATCAATTGCCAGTACTGAGGAGGGGAAGAGCAACTCTCAATTAAATTGCCTCTTATTCACGCGATATTGCTGGATCGGGCTTTCGCCCTTAGCCCTTTATTTGTTGGCATTGTCCACGATTCCCCACTGACTGACTATATAGGAGAGAGTACAAAGGATCGAACAACCGATAATAGAACAACCTATTCTTGGACAACCTCTTTTCTGCATATAAGAAGTTGCAAAGCGAAGCTGCTACTGGTCCCCGAACTTGTCGAAAAGGTCAAAATAAGTCACTAATCTAGAAGAAGTAGAAGCACCCTAGGAGCAGCTCTCATTTATTCTATTTGCTGGCCACTCTCCAGTATCAAAATCTGTAGTTTCCCACCTTTTACATTACAGTCTCAATCAGAGTAACAGGCCTTAAAGGGGCTTCTAACGGGCAAAGAAAAGAAAGACCTCTACACATCCACTCCTTTATGCCTTCTTTCCGAAGATTCATTCCTTTGGCACGGAACCTTCACCCAATCTTCAACCAGGTCAGGCATACTATGTTTGATGGCTGAAGCATCCCTTCTCTTATAAATATAAAGAAGACCGTTCGAAGGTTGAATTTACTTGCTTGCCTAGTGTCACAGAACTAGGTCAGCTGCTGATGTTTCCTCCTTGCTCGTCAGATGCGCCCAGTTCTAGTGCTAGATGGGAGATTAAGACAAAGACGAGAAGACGAAAGAAAGATCGTCTGCATCTGATCGTCTTCGTCTGCTATAACCTTCAAAAGAAGAACGGCAACCTCATACATTCTTTTCTTTCCTTCTCTTCTATAAACTTCCAGTAAGAGGAAGGCTCTGAAAGAGAGGCAACTATTAGACGTTACGCGAGTCCCTCAACCTATCGGTTGAGTCACATCGCTTCACTACCCTTAGAGAACTGAAAGTTACTTAAGGAAGTTAAAGGGCAGTACTAAAGGAAAGAAAGATATATTAGATCCTCCGCTCTTGGCCTAGCATACAGATTCAGTTAGCTACATCAAACAGCCAAGAAGGAAGCTCTTATTCGATAGTCGTACATACAATAAAAGAAGCTAAGCTGCTATTCCTTATTCCACTCCCAGTTAGTTAAGGAAATTAAGCTACTTCCTAACAGCAAGAAGGATATTTTCGGTAACCGGCGTCCTCTAGCTACACGGTCTTCCATCTGCGCCTTCGCTTGATGAATGTATGACTTTTTACGACCAGTTGCCTACGGATTCTCCTTCATCCTCTATCGAAGCGGAGCCATCTCCATCTCTGCGCTTGAATGTTTCTCCCCGGCCCTGCAGCAAAGGAAAAGTTCTTTCTCTAAATCGGGCCCGGGACATTCGACGAAAAAGGATGACCCGATGAAAAGCCCCTTTTCCCCCCAAAAAGGCCCGGATCCCCTATTTATTTATAGGAAAATCTGCCCGCCCCGAGGAAAAATATGTGTCCAGAAACGCTATGTGAATAGGGTCTTTAAGCCCTCACCCAGCATCTAGTTCAATCAACATACGTTTAAAATAAAAAATTGAAGCCTATAGCCATTTCAGCCTTACTCCCTATTCTGTCTTAAATAAAGCTATGAAAAAACTGGAGTAATGTGTAATTACTTTTCCCATTCCTGTGAGCTGTAGAGTTAGTTATCCTTTATCATCCCTGGTATTCCTCCTCTCTATGAGATGTGGGATCGACCCGCCCTTCCTGTTTCTACATCTTTTTGGATGATAAGACATGCCTATCCATGTTTTATCCAGCCTTTGCTCCACTATCAACCACCGGAATGGTTATTTTGCCTGCCCCGCTTTCCTCTCCCGCGGCAAGAGCTCGTTCGCCAAGTCCGAACTCCCGCTTTATCGTCGATGACGGCTCTCTTCGATGCCAGCAACCGCGTTTGACCCTTTCCGCGCTTCTTTCAATTTCCTTACATTCTAGCTGAAGGAGAGACTTTACCTTTACTTAGAGAGGGGCAGCAATACTACGCTCTTCCGTGCTCGTAGGTTGACTTCCCTTATGCATCCAGCCGCTTCACTAATGTGAATAGGTTATAGAGAGGGGTGGGTTGGTTATATACTCTTATGCGCGTTCCTTCTTCGAACCTTTTGGTATGTATTGCCCCCTAACTATAGATCAGATCCACCAGACGAGAAACTCAATTCCGCACTGCTGCTGAGTCGTCGGACTTATCCACCAAGGGATTCGTGGAATTTCTGTGGATTGCGTTGGAGGAAATCTACCAAAGCTAGGCAGATAGATAGACTCCTTTCCCGCTGCTAAGGGGGAGCAAGAAACTAAATCAAATGATTGTTTTTTAATCAGCGCCCCTTTTGGGTATGCAGGTACTAAGAGTCTTCTCACTACCAACCAGCAGACATCGTCTGGCTGGGTCTTGCCGGTATCAACAACAAGAAAAACGACCAAATGGAAACAGCAACTAACTATGGCTCTTGGCCCAGACAACGTCCTAGGCGTAGGGGAGATCGGAGCAACAGGGAACGCCTAGACGACGTTTTTATTCCTGGGCTGCAGTAAGTAGATCGAGAGGTCGTTCCGCCCCTTGTCCCCGAATATGGGTAATATGTTCTCAAAAAAAAAGTTGCTCCAATCTGACCTAGCTGGCGAGCGATCCCAGTTCGCGGCAGAGAACAAGACAGCAAGCGAGCGTACCTTTGTTCGCTTCTTCTCCACCAAGCACGGAAGTTTAAGGATAACTGTAGGTCGGTGGCTGCCTAAGGAAACTCCGATTCGATCCGCCCCCCCGGCTGGGAGGCATCTACCTCATCCCGATCACAAGGAGAGGTTCACCATGATGGGGGTACTTCTTTTTTTCCCTTCCGGAAAGAATGAAATACATAGGGGACCATTCTTTTGTTGCGGCATGCTCCTCAGATTTACGGATTCGCAGGGGGCCTCAGGCCCCACTTAGTTGACTGACAATGACAAAGGCTTGCGAAACTAAGCAGGGCCTTTTGAATTGAATCTTAAGTAGTCTATCAGTGGTGCGAAGCGGCTTTGCCCCTTTTCAGTAGGGGGGCGAAAGGTTAGACCTTAGAAAGTCAGCGAACTGCGGTTCTTCTATGTAGGCGTTCCCCCCTTGACTCTCCTAACGTCGAGCTAAGTGACTTCGTAACCTTTTCGTAGCGTAGTAGAATGAAGGCTACGCACCGACGCTCTCTTATCTATTAGCCTAAGCGTCTTCGCTAACTCGCTCGCCTAGTATACCCTACTATACAATACATTAGTAGGGTAGGCTAACTCAGCCGCTTATTTCAAAAAATGTAGGGCTAAGTAGCGCCTTTTCCTTTTTGAATAACCCATTCTCATTATCTTTCATAAGTCAAGTAGGCGAACCTATACTATAGGTCCTTAGTAGGCGTTGACAAAGAAGAACAGCCGGTTAAAAGACAGCGAATCTTTTTTTTTTTTTTATATATATTATTTAATATAAAGATATATATAGGCCAGCTTGACAAGCTACCCTTCCTCTTGATCTGAGGTGCGAAGAGAAGCATCTCTTTTTTATGACTTCCACTTATCGATCCCGGCCCGTAAAAGTGACCGACCGGGGCCCTATTGATGAATGAAAGAAAGGGTTTATGAGCCCTAGCCCTGTAAGCCCACACCTGTGTAGAGTAGATCGTTCAACACCTGCGGCACAAACCCATTTTTGACCTATTGGTCCTAGTATCATAGGCGACCGAACGGCCGCCCCCTAATTACTAGACCAACCTGCTATAATAATTCCATAAACACCTAGCGAAGATATGGCAAACAAATAAAGTAGCCCTATGTTCGAATCTGACAATACCATACCATAATCAAAAGGTACAACGGCCCGAGCAACCAGACTTAACATAAATGTAGTCACTGGAGCCATTCTAAAAAGGGAGAAATTAGCACTACTTGGTGAAATAGGTTCTTTTAGAATCAATTTCAAACCATCTGCTAGAGGTTGTAACAATCCGAACGATCCCACTACATCAGGACCCTTTCGACGTTGCACAAAAGCCATTACTTTACGTTCAGCTAGCACTAAAAAGGCTACTCCTAGTAGAAGTGGTAGAATTATTCCAAGTATTTCGGCTGGAACTGCTATGTACGTTTTCGATTTTCTATTCACTCATGATCTGGCCTGGTCGACCCGATCATGATATTTCACTCATGATCTGGCCCGGTCGACCCAATCATGATATTGAAGGATGGGACCTTTTCTCGAAAAACTCCGGATCCAGAGAAGAGTTGAAGATGGTGCAACATCGAATCCTGTCACCTTACTTCGAATGGAATCTTAGCCCGCCTCACTTGCTTTCTGTACTGCATAAGGGCCATAAGGGCATAAGCGAAGTCAAGGGATTTCCTTCTAACTAGTGGCTGAGAGTAAGCAAGCTACCTTCATTCAACAGATTTGTGGTTGAGTCAATAACATGCTCTGGGTCGGGAATCTTTGCTCTTCTCTTTTGCATTTCCGCTGCCTGCGTTCTTCTTCGTGTCCGTCCGTATCGCAAAGCTGGTCGACGCCAGCTGTAATGGTTGAAAATAGGGGGCCAACCAAGACCCTACCCTAATAAAGCTTTGTTCGATAAAGCAAACGATTCGTTCCGACAACTTCGGACCAGATTAACCCTTTTGAATTAGCCGATCTTACAAAATGGATCGGGCGGGCTGGTTGGGAAGGGGTGATTTGCGGAGAAAAGAATCGCTGAGAGATAGATTCTACTATTTAGTCAGGACGAATGAGTGGCTGTGCGGCATGCTCCGGAGGAGATTGACCCTTCCCCGAGTCAGTCCAGTCGGAAAGGGAAGGGCCCGCTGTCTAGACTGCATTTCGGGAGTTTGAACACCATCCCATTTCAACCAAAAATACAACCCTGTCAAAGGTATCTAACCTTCCTTCCTTATGAGTGGAAATCCAATTCCGTTTTGTCCTTTTTGCATAAAAATCAAGCTAATATATATATTTCTTTTAAACCCGTTCTTCCGACCCACAGTTTATCCTCCAAAAATGACCTTCTCCAGTCGGGGAACGCATGAGATATTCTACTAAACCAAGTAGGTCCTTGAGCGGATCCCACGTTAGCCCCAAGACGTTGGTCTCTAACTAGAAAAGTAAATGCTTGAGCTTGAGTGAGAAGGGCCTCCCCCCCGCTGGTATTTTGCCTGTATGGTGTTTACCGGGTGGGACCCTCGATCCAGAAGGTATGCCACTATCAGCTTCTATACATGTCTGCCTCCCTTGAAAGCTCTTGGTGCTGCGACTATCACCGGTAAGTTGCGTCGGATCAACATCGGGATTAGAATCAACTGCAAAAGAAACTAAGTCAACACCTATTTGCTCTGGATCTACTGGCCCGGACGCTTGAATCTATTCCACCGCAAACAACCGAATATACTACTGCAGGATCTTCCGCAGCTTCTGTTGTTATTGCTCCCACCTGTCACCGCGCCACCTCAGCAGCTGGGATTGGAACTGCTTCCGCATCTGGTACTCCCCAACCTTGTCTATCTATCCTTAGAAGTAGGGCGAGTGTCTAAAGACCGGGTTATCTCTCTGAATCAGGTTATTCACTGGGCTGTTAAGCCATCGAGTCTTCTAGGGTTGATCGACCCGTTTCAAGAGGATTCATCCAAGACTCTAGATCTCGTTAATTCTAAGGTAGTTTACTTGCTTACTTGTTAGAGTAAGGAAGATGAGAGGAGGGCAGGCTTTAAGGCATATATAGTTGGCCGGTTATTTGTCTTTCCCATCCCTGCAGCTACTGCAGGTGCCAGGAATTCATGGATTCTCTGGTAGAGGGGAGGTGGAATTATTCTATTGTGGGCTGGCTTAAAAGAAGCTCCCAATTGCAGTAGGAGTAGCTACTTGTTTCATGGCTTTAATTTGAGCTCTTCAGATCCTGAATCTCCATAAATGGGTATGACTGGTTAAGGTGACCAGCTTTGTGCGGCAACCGCAAGTTAAGGTACTCTGGATTTGTTATAGCGCCACCATTTCACAATATACATTGTCCGGGAAAGCAAGTTTTGGGATTTCTGTTTTGTCCTACTGACGCTCTTCTATGAAAGTGGAGGCTTTACTTTAACCGGTCTGTTAAAGTCTCCTTGCTACGGCCTTTTTTTATATCCCTAGCTCGGAGGGTTACTCGAATCTTTCGTTTTTGTACTCTACTCGTTCCTTGAAGGTCCAATTAATTAATAGTAATTGGAGGACGGTTAGTGTCTGTTCTGCATGACTCTGGAACGTTATAGCTAAGGAGCGGATTTCAGGGTCCCTTGACTTGCCAAATGGTTTCCGGTATGCCTATACAGTAAGTCTTTACGCACATGATAGTGGCAGCCAGGATTCTACAATAGGCGGCCGCTGGAAAACCCGACTTAGCGAATCACTTCCAGGCTGGCATTAAATCTTTCTCGTGCCAGTGGCTCTTGTGCGCCCCATTTATGCTGGTGGCATACCGTACCGTATTGTGCTGAACACTCACAAAAGCCGTGGCCTTCCGCTATGTTAGACCCTCCCCTAGAAGTACAATGGTTGGTCCCTCCGGAACTGGTAATTTCCGTTTGACTTGAAAGGAGCCTTGTTCGGCAGGTGCGCAGCAAGTATTCTTTCACAAGTTTGGCGCAAGTCGTACCTCCTTAGCTACTTGTACTAAAAAACTAGGGCGCTATACGGAAGTTCGCGCCTGCTTATCCCGGCTACAATAACTATCGAACAGCGATCCATCTGAAGAATGGCGCTCGTATATCCGGTCTGTACTTTCCCCTATTAGAGAAGGGCGGGGTTTGGAACCCTCAAGCAAGACATGATCCACATAATAAGACATCATAGCGCCTAGAGATACAGGTACGGTTCATCGCGTTACTTATCCAAGCGTGTTGCCGGATAGTCGGATATGCCGTACTCTGATTTTTATGAGGTTAGGAACCATTTGCCGTTACCAGCATTGCTCATTATTAGGTAACGCATTCCCGTTTATCGATTTAAAGGTTAGGGTGACACGTTGTCGCTTTCGCTTTAATCTTTAATAATGAATGATATGGAGTCATGCAAGGAGCGCGCTTTACTAATATAATAGAAAGGGGCTTTCACCATCTATTTCTGCCCGAACTCTTTCTGAGTTTCCCTCCTAGCGAACGGGGAAAGCTTATCCCTCACTCGCATTCGCCTAATCGAGCAGAACGCCACTCGGCGCTCATCCTACAACTGGTCCCGCCTATAGTTATAGTGTCGAACACACATAAGTATAGGTTTTGTTGTCCTTACGACGGTTGTCAAAGACCGGGGCTTTGCACTTCGCGACCCTATCCGAGTATGTGCTTAGTGCAACGCCCCATAGAACAATGAAGTAATGTATCCATACGAGCTCCGGCCCTCAGCAGCTCGAAAAAAAAAAAGAAACTTGTTCATTTATGTTACCTGTTGTGGACCTTCAACGTTTCACCTTTCATAGATCTGGGAAAGGGTTTGGGAAGTGACGTTGAGGCTGGGCACGTGCGATAAGTAATAAAGAAAGCAAAGGGAAATCAGAGGAGTTAGAGCAGGGAACAATGGGCATCCCTGCCTGGAAAACTAACAGTAGAGTGACGCGAAGGACCTCTAGCAACTCTACTACCGCCTTTCCTACCAAAAAGCTAACCCAACCGAAGGAAATTACATAAGGTCTGGAAAGGGCTGTAAAGAATAAAACTCCTTCCTCCCCTGTTCCGGAGATAGATATAGCCCTCTCGAAACCTAGCTGTTAGAGTTTTCTTTTTGTGGGGGGGTAATAATAAACTAAATCCCCGAACGGGTACTTGAACCCCTCTCCTGCAAGGTATAGAACAACTAAGGGTACTGGTCCTGCTCGCTTTGGTTCTGCTCCTGTGGTGACCAAGAAGCAGGAGCTTGAGCTCAACCAGCCATTGATAATCACTTTTTTGGTTCCCAATCGGGATGGAGATTCTGGTCCGGTGTAGGGGACACCTTATTCATGATCTAGGGGTCAAATGTAGCCTGCGCTAAGCAGGGAGAGCTCCTCTTTGGTTCCATCTGTCCACATTCTTCCCTTCCATCCAGGGGAATTGGGGCTTGATTGTTCCGTGTAGTCGATTCGCTAATTACCCTCCATGAACAGAGTCCATGAGCTCGGGAAGAGAAGTAGGGCCTTCGGTCAACCAAGAGAGGTCCAGCCCTTCCTGATCATTCTCGTTGCGTTCTTCTTTCGAGCTGATCAGTCAGCTTCTAGCCACCCAACCAATCCTGTTGATCCTGACCTACAGAAAGGGGTGAATGAGGTTCTGAAAGAAAGCCCTCATCCGTGTTTCGGTGACCGGGAGAGTCAGCCGGAGATAGGTCTGTGCTTTCATCATAGGGTAGCTCGTCAGTACCAGGTGTTGATCAGTCATCCAAAAGAGAGGAGCTCCGAGGACCTGTTTGACATCTCATTCAAGAGAGAGTGAGTCATCCATCCAATTCCTATGTTCACAGAGGGGCCCGAAAAAGAGAGTGAGTGAAAATGATGCACTACACGGACGCCATTTGGACCCTACGAAAGCAAGCCCCGAGCTGGTCCGTACCAACCAAGAAGATTGGCTTCATTTGCCATGTTGAGGGCTCAGAAGAAGCTCATGTTGGAAAGCAAGCATGTGCAAGAACCAATCAGGATACAAATCTGGGGTCTTCCTGGATGGATTGACCTACGACTGATTTACTCAGGCCCTTTCCCACTGACTTCTTCCTTCATTCGGAGAAGTCATCAGGAATGGAACCAGTGGAAAGTCGTATGCAGAAGAGAAGTGCAAAATGGGCAAAGACGAAGACTTTGGAAGCGAAAGACGCACCGATTGACGCTCTTCCAGCCCAGCTGCTGTTTATTGAGCTCAAAGTGGATGAGAGAGAGGCTTTTCTATGCTATGGTCTTCTCAATTGCCTAGTCTCGGTTCAAAGACAGTGGAAGGATCCATCCATCAGCCTTTCTATCTCCACAGCGCTGACCTGCGCTTTCCCACCTAGTTCACCGACCTCACGAGTCTGATTTGGCTCTCTATTGTCCACCAAGGAAACTCCAAACAATTCTACTGCGACTGAGCGATCTCATCGATCTGACCTTCCTACTCGGTATGGAAAGGACTCTTGACTGACTCTGAGACTAAGTCTTCTGACTTGGATTGGCATACTGGGGTCAATTCCATCCTATCCTCTTGAAGCACCCTGCTTCCTTACTCTTTAAAGTAAGCAAGTAAACTACCCTTACGTATAGCTAAGGTTTTTATTCCTAACTCATCAAATCAAGTAGACAGACTTCTAGGTGACGTGGCTCTTTCCTGACATCATCACACCCCGGATCCGCTTAAAAAAAAAAGGAAATAGAAGCTGCCTTACTCTCATCTTTTTGTCGAAATCTCTATGAGCTGAATGATGTCACTCGAGTGTTGAGCTTTCAAAGGCTTTTTCAAGACCATCCAAGGCTTTCCATTCTGCAAGGTAGTTTACTTGCTCGACCATAGGGAGAGGTAGCTTGCTTACTTAGTGTGAAACGCTAAGGAATAATTAGCACTTCAAAGAGGTGGGACTCTCCTTCCTCACCGGGGTGGTGAACTAGGGGGGAAGGAACATTCCATGCATGGAATGATAGAACAGAACGGCCGACGGCTACTTGGGTTAGGCGGCTCAGTGAGACAGGGAAGGGCGAACGAAGTGGTAGTCAACTTCTATGTGCTTAGAGCGGGCATGGAACACAGGATTGGCCGCCGAGTGTGTAGCGCTAGCTTTATCACAGTGCAGGATAAATTTATAGCGAAATGGCACCGCTAGATCGCGTAGCAAGTAAGAAAGCCATAACAGTTCAGAGGTAGTAAGGGCGAGTGCCTTGTACTCTGCTTCGGCACTGGACCTGGAAAGAGTCGGTTGCTTTTTGGAAACCCAAGTCAGTAGGTTTTTCCGAGAAATACGCAGAAGCCCGTAGTGGACCGTCTGCTATCGGGGCAGCCAGCCCAGTCGGCATCGGAGAATGCAAAGAAGGTGGTTAACGGTCCCGGAGTGATGGTTAGGCCAAGGCCAAGAGAACCCTTCTGATACCGTAAGATGCGTTTTACAGCCCGGGGATGAACGGTGGTGAGAGCGTGCATGAACTGACAAACTTGATTGACGGCATAGCAAATGTCAGGTCTGGTGAGAGTGAGGTACTGAAGGGCGGCAACATACGATATTCTGTTGCATCAGAGAGAGGAGCACCGTCGTATGCAGAGAGCTTTGAGCCAGACGCAAGGGGTGTGGGACACGGCTTGGAGTCTTGCAGTGCGAGTAAGCGGATCCAAGGTGTATTTAGTCTGAGTCAAGACTAGAACAGTCGATGTACGTTTGGCTTCGATTCCCAAGAAGAAATGAAGATCACCAAGATCTTTCATGGCGAAGCGCGCACCCAGTCGCTGAATGAAAGAAAGGAGACGAGAGGAGACTGAGGCAGGACGGTAGTCCTGAGAAAGATCCTTCTGCGAACTGCTCTGTGGCTGGACAGGAGAGAGGTCAACAGCGGCAAGGATAGGAGACTGACCCATATACGTGCGAGGTTTGGAACCCAACAAGCGAGAAACTTGACTTAGTTTAGGAACTCGTCCATCCACGGGGCACCTTTCGTAGTGAGGGAACTCCTCTGTTTTTAGCTTGACGAGCGACTTACTTTAGTTTCCGAAAAACGCATAAACCCCGGGATTTTCGTAAAAGAGGGACTTGAGTGACTCGCCCTAATCAAAAAGCGGGAGAGGGGCGAAGAAACTCGATCGGTTACTAGAGACGAGCAAGGGCCAGGGACGCACTCGACGAGCAGACGAGGGACGAGTGGTAGGAGCCGACAAATAGTAGTGCCGGTTCAGTGAAGTCAAGTCTTTACGTCTATAGGGGCTCCCCGACGATCCCGAACCTTCAAAAAGTGAGGGGTATGTGTTGTTTCTTGGCACTCTCTTTCTTTGTTATGCCAACCTAAAAAGAGATAGGGATACGGGGCTTGACTTGAAAACAAACAACTGGCGCTGCCCCCCGCGGATAGGGCACTTTTTGCCCTTAAGTCCAGGATACGCAAAAAATTCCTCCAGAACGATTGAGAGTGGATTTCTGGTTCGATAGTGTCGAGAAGGTGGAGGGCCACCGGTGACCGTGCTTTCGTAAAAGCACCATTGGGTGGTGGTTCCTCTCTTTTCTCTTGAACCCCGAACAAAAAAAAGATCTCGCCATCAGCTCGACTAAGAGTTCCGAATCTAAAAAGTAAACTGAACTTGACTTAAGACGAAGGAACCGAGTGCCAAAAAAAACCGGTTTCTTAAGGCTTCAAACTACTAGTCATTAAGACTACTATGAAAGAAAAGCAAGGAAGTCCCTTTCTTGACTTGGCCTGCGTGCATTATACCTACACCCTTTTAAAAGAACTTTATTTCAATTTCAACAAAGCAAAGAAACGAAAGCATAACTCTTTGCTTGTTGTCCTCTTACTCTTTTAGCCTGCCTTGTGGGGGTCCCCCGGGTGTCTACGGCGGATCCGATCGGTCTCGTGATGAAGAGAAATCTTTTCCGATCTTCCACTAAGAAATAAGAAAGGTATCGTCACGACAACTAAATTTGCCCGGTAAACTACTCCGGGGCTCCCCGTGGTTTAGTAAAAAGGAGGGGAGATTTTATCTGGGTCATTTCATTCATTATGAACTTAAAAGTGTAAGGCCGATTAGTGAGGTCTTAAAAACTTCATACAATGAATGATCGGCAATTCTATTTGTGCTTTCAGCAAGTAGGCGACGCGAATCTATGGTTTTTATCAATCGGATACCATACCAATTGCTTGGATGCGTTTGAAAGCCTCGAGATGACTTGCAGAAAAAATTCTTTTTAGGTTTTTCCGTAACAAATGGTCCATTTATTGATGGGCGAACGACGGGGATTGAACCCGCGCGTGGTGGATTCACAATCCACTGCCTTGATCCACTTGGCTACATCCGCCCCTACCCCCACACAGGTTTAAGTCTCTATCTACGATCGGATCCTTTCCCCCATATGACCGCTATCAAATATAAGCTTTTCCTATACTATAGTTGCAAGTCTATTGTTGTGTTTTGGAATTAGGGGAAGCAAAGCTTCAACAAGTAGAAGCTTCCTGGCAAAGCTTCAAACAAAGAGGTTGGGCTGTTCACTTCATTGATTTTACTTAACTTTACTTAAGATTAAAGATAGGGGCCGGGCGGGCAGTGAAGGCTCGTTTAGTAGACAGCAAGCTACGGCTTTGACGAGCAGCAAGCACCTACTCCTAACAAAATGAAAAGCAGCAAGCGTAGCTTGAAGAAGCGAGCCCCTTTCAGAGAAAGCCATTGCGCGCTAGCCCCCTGTATAGGGTTCCAAACCTGCGCACCCCTAAACTACAACAAGCTTTGAAGCCCCTACTTATTTTATTTATTTTATGCGATATTTTTAGAAGTCCCTTTCTACAAAACAAACCTTTCTATAATATAAGGGAAGCTCGAAGAGCTTTCTTCGCATGCTTGAGCGCATCTTTCCCCTTTCTATTAGTAAGGTTTTCAAATTAAAGTTTACTTGCTTACTTTAAAGAGTAAGGAGAAACTTTAATTTTATTATTGCGGGGGCGCTAACGAGCAAGAAAAGGCCCCTTACTATAGATAGGCTAAGGCGCCTTTACATTATAATAGAAGGCGCTTCTTTCTCAAAGTCAAGTTTCTCGCTTGTTGCTTTAGAAAGATTGCAGGTGAATCTTAGCTCCTTCCTTCAGCTGGCTCCGCCCTATCTATTCATCTCTTTTTTCAAATGGATATTTAGGGATCTCTTGTTCATAGATCTTGAAACCAGATCAATATCCATTTCTCAATATATCTATCTATCGATAGAAAGATATAGATCTCTTCTATCTGGCCATATCTAAATATGGAAGAACCAACACTTAAAGGGCGTACCGACGGAAGGTTCTCACCCTGTCCCCGACATTGTTCTCCGACGATGCCCCCTGGGCGAAAGGGGCCACCATTATCTTTCTTTCTTCAATCGTTCCGATCAGGACAAGTGGGTTGGTTCGTTTCGTCCTTCTATCTACGCAATTCTCTGTCTTCGTTCGTGATCATGTTGGGCGAAAGGTAGTTGTAGAGGAGCGGCTGTGAAACGGTGATTCCCCCCTTTCCATTGAAGTAGGGGGGGCCTCCTTCCCCACCATTCCGGCCTATTATTGATAGGGATTTTACCGATGCTGAAGGTAGCTTGCTTACCAAGCCACCCACTTGAGAAGCTAGTCGCCAGAAAGAAGCGACGAGGAAGCGAAGCTGTCTACGAAGCTTTGCTTCCCCCCCTCCCCTGTAGTCGTAGTACTCGGCTCGTCGCTATTTTGATTCAAAAGGTAACCGACTTTTTCTCCGGTTTCCGCAACCGTAACCATTTGTCACTCCGATTACTTCATCCATAAAGCTTTATTTATTATAGCGGTACGCTCTAAAAAAAAGTCAAGGATAAGCTTGCATTCCAGAAGCGGTAGCTTCCCGCCTCCTTCATTCCTACCGCCTCCTTCGGTGAGAAGTTCCCTTCCCTTTTAAAAAATGCCGGATTGGTCTGCCTCAGCAAATGTACAAAGTGGAGCTGCCTGCTGTTTGGCTGATCCTCTTCTTCCCATTCGGGTTGGGTTGATCCAGAAGTAAAGTAAGAAGGAACGGAACCGCTGGAGAGTCGTCTGCGGTTCACACTTGGGCAAAGACGACTTACTTTTGAAGCGGAACACGAACCGATTTCCGCTATTCCGGGTTCTTATTGAGCGTAGCGAAATCGAGGTTTATGATAAAGTCAGCGAAGTTTCTATGGTGTTCTACCTTTGTGTAGTCTCGGTCCACAGTGGAAGGCTCCGCACCTGAGCCTCGTTAGACTCAGCGGAAGTGTAAGGTGTAAGTGAAGAGAATAGAAGAGATGAAGTCCGTCCCTTAGCCTAGTCTATATCTACAGCTGACGCAACTCCGTACCGACGCCTCACTACTACTTAATTAATTAACGGCTAAGCGATTTCATAACCTGAGCTTTCCTTAACCAGCCGACCTTACTTCGTAACCTTAGCCTCCCTTTCTTTATAGTTCGACTAAGTGACTTCGTAACCTTAACGTACTTTCTTTCTTACTTTAGCATAGGCCTTCGCCACTTCAAACAGGCGCTTCGCCCCCCCCCTTTTTTTTTTAGAAAGGACGGGGCCTTACTTATTCTGTTCAGGGGGGATAAAAGACAAAGAAAGGGATCCGGGGGCTTTATGATCGTAGAAAGGGGAGGGGGACGACCCGCCGAATTCACATCAGAAATCGACAACATCAACACAAACGAAATCTTGAATTGCGTATAGAAACAAAACGAACCACTTCTATTCTCGGAGCTGAGGTATATGAAGAATGGCTTTTTGGTCCCTTTCGTCCAGTGGTCAGGACATCGTCTTTTCATGTCGAAGACACGGGTTCGATTCCCGTAAGGGATAGGTACTCATTCCCGGCCGCTTTCAGTTAGTGTTCATTGCTGAGTGATCGCTCGCTATTTGGCTGGAAAAGGCGGTCTGGAAGCTTCCTCTCTCCCAGCAAGCAAGACG